CTCCTAATTGATTGCAATGAAACTTGGCCCAATCTTTTTTTTAAGAAAAGATTGGGCCGAATAGAATAAAGAACGAACATGTTATACTAATCCTATACTATGAATGAGGGTATTTGTGTATTTGCATATATATGTACAGACCTTACCATATACAAGTATATACAACATAAGATCGAAGACTAATCTATTTCTATTATTTATTGAAGACTAATCTATTATTTATTATTTATTGTTGGAGCCATAGGCTTAATTATGTATCCTTAGGACTGGATTGGTGGATCATTTTATATTCAGGCCATAGATCAAGGATCAAGCCAAGGGAAAGATCCCTTCTACCCCCATCCTTTATATTGATATTGTCTTTTTCGTTCCCTGTTGTAATAAACAAATTTATTATTTGACTGTATGACACGAGATTCTACGAGAATCTATTTAAAATTTATGGGAAGAAACAACTATGTATCTTTTTGATGAGAATTTAAAGTTTTTTAAGAAACCTCTCCTTAGATTTTTTTTGAGGAAAAGATTCTATCATAATATATATTGAAATATTGAAATGATTAACTGGATTCCCCAACAGGAGAAGAATCCTTTCTTTCTTTTCAAGACTCGCTCGTTTTTAATTAATAATTTTAATGATTGGATAATATGCTTCATTTGAATTCTGAATGATAAAAAAAAAAAATAGTAAAATGATTTTTTTATTCATCGAATGACTATTCATATATTAGGTATTAAGTTTTCATCAAATAGGGGGCAGAAAGGCTCTATGGAAAAATGTTGGTTCAATTCGATCTTGTTTAACAATAAGTTAGAACATAGGTGTGGACTAAGTAAATCAATGGATAGTCTTGATGATATTGGACATACTAGTGGAAGTAATGAACCTATTCTAAATGATGCGGAGAAAAGGATTCCTAGTTGGAGTGATAGTGGCAGTTATAGTTTCGGTAATATTAATTATCTAGATTATTTATTTGATAGCAGAAATATTTTTAGTTTGATCTCTGATGATACTTTTTTAGTTAAAAATAGTAATGGTGACAGTTATTCTGTATATTTTGATATTGAAAATCAGATTTTTGAGATTGACAATGCTAATTCTTTTTTGAATGAACTAGAGATACTTTTTTATAGTTATTTGAATAGTGAGTCTAAGAGTAGCAATTACTACTATTATTATTCCATGGATGATACTCAATCTAATTGGAATAATCACATTAATAGTTGCATTGATAGTTATCTTCGTTTTGAAATCAGTCTTAATAGTGACATTTACAGTGGTATCGACAGTTACATTTATAGTTTCATTTGTACGGAAAGTCAAACTATAAGTAGTATTGAAAGTGAAAATTCGAGTAGTACTAGTAGCAGTTATCTCAATGAAAGAGGAATATCTAATGATTTCGATATAAATACAAAATACAGAGAGTTATGGGTTCAATGCGAGAATTGTTATGGATTAAATTATAAAAAATTTTTTTTTTCAAAAATGAATATTTGTGAATACTGCGGATATCATTTGAAAATGAGTAGTTCAGATAGAATCAAACTTCTTATTGATCCTGACACTTGGGAGCCTATGGATGAGGATATGGTCTCTATGGATCCCATTGAATTTAATTCAGAAGAGGAACCTTATACAGATCGCATCTTTTTTTATAAAAAAAAAACGGGTTTAACTGAAGCTGTTCAAACGGGCATAGGTCAACTAAATAGTATTCCCATAGCAATTGGAGTTATGGATTTTCAGTTTATGGGAGGTAGTATGGGATACGTAGTAGGTGAGAAAATAACCCGTTTGATCGAGTATGCTATTAATCGATCTCTACCTGTCATTATTGTGTGTGCTTCTGGAGGAGCACGCATGCAAGAAGGGAGTTTGAGCTTGATGCAAATGGCTAAAATATCTTCTGCTTCATATGATTATCAATCAAATAAAAAGTTATTCTATGTATCAATCCTTACATCTCCTACAACTGGCGGAGTTACAGCAAGTTTTGGTATGTTGGGAGATATCATTATTGCTGAACCTAATGCCTATATTGCGTTTGCGGGCAAAAGAGTAATTGAACAAACATTGAAAAAGACAGTACCTGACGGTTCACAAGAGGCTGAGTATTTATTCGATAAGGGCTTATTCGACCCAATCGTACCACGTAATCTTTTAAAAGGTGTTCTCAGTGAGTTATTTCAACTACAGGGTTTCCTTCCCTTGAATCAAGATTAAAAAAAAAAATAAAATATAAAAACAAATCAAATTCAAATATAGAATATATAATCAAATAATCAAACTAAGAAGAATATAAGAATGAATATAGAATGATAATAAAGAATAATAAGAATATAAATTATTTCTATTTACCGAGAACCCCTGTTTTGTTTGTTGGATAAGATTGGTTAAAGTCGCGAATTCATAAAAAATTCTTTTCTTTCAAAACAAACAAAGGTTTTTTGAAAGAAAAGATATAAATAAAATTAAGGATGGGAAAAGAAGAATAAAATTTATGAAAGTGGACTGTCATACATATTCGTGTAGAAAGAGGAATAGGTAAACTTCATTTAGTTCTACATTCCTTGTACTTATTTATTTTTATTATTAAGTACTTTAATATTAAGAATATTAAGATTATATTCATATTTTTTATAATAGGTAGACGTATCATAAGATATCTTTATAATTATAATAGGTACAAATATGAAATCGAGGTACCCGTTCTATGATAGATTTTAACTTTCCCTCTATTTTGGTTCCTTTAGTGGGCCTAGTCTTTCCGGCAATCGCAATGGCTTCTTTATCTCTTTATGTCCAAAGAAATAAGATTGTCTAAAAATGATGGGACCAAATCTCATCAATTTATTTCAACGCTGGATCATCATACAAATACTTTTTTAGTGTAATATGGTAGGATATATGATATGTGGCCTTTCCGAAAACAAACGGAAAAATTGTTATGTATACTGATGCATAATATATGCATTAATGTATGTATATGCGGTTATAGCTTAATCAATATCAATTAAATTAAAAATGATCAGCAAATATTTTTTTTTTTAATCTTTGAAATATAAACTCAATGTATCTAACCAATTATTCCTAATGGTTCATGTCAGAATACTGCTAGTTGATGGAAGTTATTTCGGAATCAAGCAAGAAAAGTAAAATCTATTTGGGTTATTTTCTCAATTCTAATCGAATGCAACTGGATCTAGTATAGTATGAATTGGCGATCAGAACATATATGGATAGAACTTATAACGGGGTCTCGAAAAACAAGTAATTTTTGCTGGGCCTGTATCCTTTTTTTAGGTTCACTAGGATTCTTAGTGGTTGGAACTTCCAGTTATCTTGGTAGGAATCTGATATCCGTATTTCCTTCTCAGGAAATTGTTTTTTTCCCACAAGGGATCGTGATGTCTTTCTATGGGATCGCAGGTCTATTCATTAGTTCTTATTTGTGGTGCACAATTTCATGGAATTTAGGTAGTGGTTATGACCGATTCGATAGAAAAGAAGGGATAATGTGCTTTTTTCGTTGGGGATTCCCTGGAAAAAATCGTCGCATCTTCTTTCGTTTCTTTCTGAAAGATATCCAATCAATCAGAATAGAGGTGGGAGAGGGTCTTTTTACTCGTCGTGTCCTTTATATGGAAATCCGGGGTCAAGGAGCCATTCCCTTGACTCGTACTGATGATAATTTTAATCCACGAGAAATTGAACAAAAAGCTGCCGAATTGGCCTATTTCTTGCGCGTACCAATTGAATGAAATGAACTGAAGAAGAAATCTCAGCATGAGAGAAGAACTTACTAATTATCCTTTTAAGACAACTGCAGCTTCTTAAAAATGTTCATTCCGACAAAGGATGCTATATTCTATTTTACCGTTCCGTTGAGGCAGCAGTTCACATACATTATACATCTCAAATACAAATAAAAAAACCAGGAGGACGCATAAAGAATAAAAAAAATATAATAATTATATAATTATTAATTATAATATAATAAATAATAATAATTTATATATAATATATATTAAGTATTAAGAATAAGTATTAAGAATTTAAGTATTAATATAAACTATAAACTATTTGTACACCAAAAGTACACCAAAATATACGCATATACATGGACCCCAGCTTAACTCTTTTATACTAATTAAAGGTCTAATAAGTTTCATTAAGAAGTCTAATCTAAGTTAAGTATAGATTCATCAAATATCTTACCTTTTGTTTTCGTAAAAACAGAATTCTTCCTTTTAGTTCCCTGATTTTGAATTGATACCCTATCCCCGTGCTGCGATTAAAAAGTTAAATCTTTCGAATTCGAAATAGAAATAAAAGAATTAAAGGATCTGGTAGGGTTCGTCTTAAAATAAAAATAATATTCGTTACTTAAAATGGATTTTCGAGTCTTCATCGAAAGGAATAAATGAAGATGGAATTGGTTACAATTTTCCTAATTGGTATTTCTGGAATCTGGAAAGAATATTTACTTCTTTTTTTTTTTTGCATTCGAAAAGGTCCCTTCTTCGATGTTCTATTCTAGATACAAAGACCTTAATTCTGACACAAAAACAAAAATAGGAAAAGACCCATAAATTCGATACCTTGTTCTTGTTATAGTTATAGGTTCTTGTTATAGAACTCGCGCTTCATAGAAATCTAAGATAGAATCAACGAATGAAACAGGTTCATTAACATCACAGATACATAATGAAAAAAAAAAAGAAAGCATTACGCTTCCCTCCCATATCTTGTGTCTATACTCTTTTTGCCCTGGTGGGTTTCTCTCTCATTTAAGAAAAGTCTAGAAACTTGGATTATTAATTGGTGGAATACCAGGCAATCCGAAATCCTTTTGAATGATATTCAAGAGAAAAATGTTCTAGAAAATTTTATGTAATTAGAAGAACTATTCCTGTTGGACGAGATGATAAAGCAGTACTCGGACACATATATACAAGGGCAAGGGCTTCATATAGGAATGCACAAGGAAACAATACAATTGGTCAAAAGACACAATGAATCTCATTTCCATATAATTTTGCATTTATCGACAAATCTAATCTGTTTCGCTATTCTAAGTAGTTATTTTATTTTGGGTAATGAAGAACTTTTCATTCTTAATTCTTGGATTCAGGAATTTCTCTATAACTTAAGTGACACAATAAAAGCTTTTTCTATTCTTTTAGTTACTGATTTATGGATCGGATTCCACTCGACCCATGGTTGGGAACTAATGATTGGTTCGATATACAACGATTTTGGATTGGCTCAGAACGATCAAATTATATCTGGTCTTGTTTTCACTTTCCCAGTGATTCTAGATACAATTGTGAAATATTGGATCTTCCATTTTTTAAATCGTGTATCTCCTTCCCTTGTAGTAATTTATCATTCAATGAATGAATGAAGAATTCATTAGATCTCTTGATATCAATCAAATCAGACTTTTGCTTCGTGTATAAAGAAATCGTTTTAAATCTTACTTATTTTTTTTACTTCTACCTTTTCAGTTCAAGGTATTCATACCATATTCCACCAGTACAATTCTTTCAGTACAATCAATACAATGGCAAACTTGTGGATAGGGAATTCTACTAGCTACCTATCGAATTTATTGTAGAAATTCCGGGATCTATGATTGGACTATGCAAAATAGAAATACTTTTTCTTGGGTAAAAGAACAGATGACTCGATCCATTTCTTTATCGATCATGATATATGTAATAACTCGAGCATCTATTTCAAATGCATATCCCATTTTTGCGCAGCAGGGTTATGAAAATCCACGAGAAGCGACTGGTCGAATTGTATGTGCCAATTGCCATTTAGCTAATAAGCCCGTGGATATTGAAGTTCCGCAAGCTGTACTTCCTGATACTGTATTTGAAGCAGTTGTTCGAATTCCTTATGATATGCAACTGAAACAAGTTCTTGCTAATGGTAAAAAGGGAGCTTTAAATGTGGGAGCTGTTCTTATTTTACCCGAGGGATTCGAATTAGTCCCCCCCGATCGTATTTCTCCCGAAATGAAAGAAAAGATGGGCAATCTTTCTTTTCAGTCTTATCGTCCTAATAAAAAAAATATTCTTGTGATAGGTCCTGTTCCCGGTCAGAAATATAGTGAAATCGTCTTTCCCATTCTTTCTCCCGACCCTGCTACGAAAAAAGACGTTCACTTCTTAAAATATCCTATATATGTAGGTGGGAACAGAGGAAGGGGTCAGATTTATCCTGATGGTAGCAAGAGTAACAATACAGTTTATAATGCTACATCAGCCGGTATAGTAAGCAGAATAGTACGTAAAGAAAAGGGGGGGTATGAAATAACCATAATTGATGCATTAGATGGACGTCAAGTGGTTGATATTATACCTCCAGGACCAGAACTTCTTGTTTCAGAAGGTGAATCCATCAAGCTTGATCAACCATTAACAAGTAATCCAAATGTAGGAGGGTTTGGGCAGGGAGACGCAGAAATAGTGCTTCAAGATCCATTACGAGTCCAAGGCCTTTTGTTCTTCTTGGCATCTGTGATTTTGGCACAAATCTTTTTGGTTCTGAAAAAGAAACAGTTTGAAAAGGTTCAGTTGTACGAAATAAATTTCTAGATCTAGAGATTCCTTAAACTTGTCGATTGATAGAATTATGTATTGTATGATTCAAAAATTATGTAAGCCTTTTACTTTTTTTTTTTATACTGTTTTTTCTTTTGTGAGATGTCTGAAACTCATTACTTGTATACTATTCCTAATAATAGAAAAAAAGCATACAAAGGAATAGAATACAAGGCAAAGACGGGAAAAATGAAAGTAAAAAAGATTTCTATAAAGTCTTTTTAGTCTTCCTAATCTTCTATTCGATACAAGACGACACAAGAAAGGTATTTTTCTTGTGTCGTCTTGTATCGAAAGAATCGTGTTTTTTCTCCTGTTCGCCAAGGATTCTTATCCCTAGTTATCTTTTACAGGTATATCTTAACTTCTTTTTTTTTGTTTAGATTCATAACAGTAATGGACAAACAGAAACAAAAAAAGGGGAAATGAGGGGAGAGTAATTCATTGAACAAATAGAACTTCTTCAATGATTCAATTCACTTCAACTTATAACTTAGTAAAATTATTCAAACAAAAAAAGACTTTTCTTGTTTTGTTCCAACTGAAAAGCGGATTAAATCTTTACGTATATCTAAATACTTCTTTATTATCTCATTACAGTTCTTATTTTATCCCTTTTTTTATTTTCTATATATTTCTATATATAAATATAAAAATAAAATAAAAAATATTTCTTTTTATCATTCGTTTTTTATTTGTTTTTTAGTAAATAAAAGATTTGCAGGATGTTTCATACCGATAAATCCACACGTATTGGATTATTCATAAAATCGATGGATTTCTACTTTGAATCAGTCAATATATTCAATTCAATTTTTAAAAAACATTATAAGAAAAAAGGAATAGAGTGAAACATCAGAGCAAAGGATCCCTTTTTTC